AGAAAATAGTTTAGTTTAGAATTCTGGCTTTGGGAGCCAGGGGTGGGAGTTAAAATCTCTCTTTTCTTGCCGCTAGGGAGGAGTTTAACCTCCGATCTTCCGGATTACAAGACCGATACTTTTAGACTAAGCTACTAGGGCCAAGCTCATTCTAGTGCTTTATTTTCTAATCATCCTGCTAGTGGAATGAAAATGAGGAATAATGCAAAGTATAGTACAGATGCGATTTGTCCGATGATAATGAATGGGTGTTCTACTGGTATGCCCCCAATCCATGTTAGAATGATTATGTCTGCTACTAAGGTTCAGAATAGGAATTGGGTAATTGGGCGGAATGTTAGTCCTCGTTGTTTTGAGGTGTGTAGGAGGGGTACTACTATCAGTACTAGAATTGAGAATAGTAGTGCAAGGACTCCTCCTAATTTGTTGGGGATTGATCGTAAAATGGCGTAGGCAAATAGGAAATATCATTCTGGTTTGATGTGTGGTGGGGTTACTAAGGGGTTTGCGGGGGTGAAGTTTTCTGGGTCTCCTAGTAGGTTTGGGGAGAATAACGCTAGTAGTGTAAGAGCTAGCAGTATAATTACGAATCCAAGGAGGTCTTTGTATGTAAAGTATGGATGGAAGGAAATTTTATCTGCGTCCGAGTTTAGTCCGATTGGGTTGTTAGATCCTGTCTCGTGGAGGAATAGCAGGTGGATAATGGTTGCGGCGGCGATAATAAATGGTAGTAGGAAGTGGAATGCGAAGAAACGTGTTAGTGTTGCATTGTCTACTGAGAAGCCACCTCAGATTCATTGTACTAGTATATCTCCTATGTAGGGTACAGCGGATAATAGGTTTGTGATTACTGTGGCACCTCAGAAAGACATTTGTCCTCATGGAAGGACGTAGCCAACAAAGGCTGTTATTATGACTAATAGTAAGAGTACTACGCCAATGTTTCAGGTTTCTTTATATAAGTATGATCCATAGTATAGGCCTCGGGCGATGTGTATATAAATGCAGATGAAGAAAAATGATGCTCCGTTGGCGTGTATGTTGCGGATTAGTCAGCCATAGTTTACATCACGGCAGATGTGGGTTACTGATGAGAATGCAGTTGAGATGTCTGAGGTGTAGTGTATAGCTAGGAATAGACCGGTTAGGATTTGGGTAATTAAGCATAATCCTAGGAGGGATCCAAAGTTTCATCATGCTGAGATATTGGATGGTGCTGGTAGGTCGACTAGTGCGTCGTTAGCGATTTTAATGAGGGGGTGTGTTTTTCGTAGGCTTGCCATTGGTGGTTCTTGTAGTTGAATAACAACGGTGGTTCTTCAAGTCATTGGTCTCGGTTAAAGTCTGAGCAAGAATTATGACCTATTTTATGTTTTTATTATTGATGGCTTTAGTTGTGGGTTTAGTTGCTGTTGCTTCTAATCCTACTCCGTATTTTGCTGCTCTTGGGTTGGTGGTTGCAGCTGGGGTTGGGTGTGGGGTTTTGGTTGGTCACGGGGGCTCCTTTTTGTCGTTGGTCCTTTTTCTAATTTATTTAGGGGGGATACTTGTAGTTTTTGCTTATTCAGCGGCTTTGGCTGCTGAGCCTTTTCCAGAGGCTTGAGGTAGTCGTTCTGTGTTTGGGTATGTTTTAGTTTATTTGTTAGGGGTTGGTTTAGTGGCAGGGCTTTTTTGAGGAGGTTGATATGAGGGTTCTTGAGTGGTTGTTGATGGACTGAAGGAGTTTTCTGTTTTGCGGGGGGATATTAGTGGAGTGGCAGTTATGTATTCGTCTGGTGGGGGGATGTTGGTTATTTGTGCTTGGGTGCTGCTTTTGACTTTGCTTGTTGTGTTGGAGCTTACTCGTGGTCTAAGTCGTGGAACTCTTCGAGCGGTTTAAAGTAGGACTGGGATAGTGGCTAAGATTAGGGTCAGGAGGAAGATAGTTAGGTATGTTTTGATTATTCCTCGTGTAATGTCATTTGTAATTTTTGATAAAATTGTTTGTGTTAGTGCTAGACCTTTTGGTCCGATTGTTTCGAGTCATGTTTTGTCTAGTTGGGTGGCAGCTGACTGTCCGAGGGTGAGGTTAAGTTTTGGGAGGAGCCGGTGGGTGATTGCGGGGAAGAATCCTAACATATTTGAGAAGTGGTGTGTGGGAATTATTGGGGTAATTTTTACTTGTTTGCTTGTTATATTGGCGAGGTCTATGGCTACTAGTAGTCCTGTGATGGTTACTAGGAGGGCTGCTATTTTAAGGGTAGTTGGTATTGTTATGATTGGTGTTTTTATTGGTAGGAAGTTTTGTGTAATGATGAGGCCTGCGATAATGCTTCCTCAGGCAAGCCGTTTGATTGAGTTGATTACTAGTGGGTTGTTTTCATTGATTGGGGATAGTGGTAGGAATCGTGGGGTTCCTATAATTACGAAGTATACTAGTCGGAAACTATAGACTGCGGTGAATGATGTGGCGATTAATGTAAGAATTAGGGCTCAGGCGTTTAGGTAAGAGGTGTTTAGGGCTTCAATAATTGCGTCTTCTGAGAGGAATCCTGCTAGGAATGGGGTTCCTGTTAAGGCAATGCTGCCAATTGTGGTCGAGGTGGCAGGTATCATTTTGAATAGGCCTCCTATTTTTCGGATATCTTGTTCGTCGTTTAGGCTATGAATGATTGATCCTGAGCATAGGAATAGTATGGCTTTGAAGAAGGCATGGGTGCAAATGTGGAGGAATGCTAGTTGTGGTTGGTTTAGTCCGATTGTAACTATTATTAGTCCTAGTTGGCTGGATGTTGAGAAGGCTACAATTTTTTTGATGTCGTTTTGGGTTAGGGCGCAGGTGGCTGTAAATAGTGAGGTTAATGCTCCGAGGCAGAGGCAGGTTGTTAGGGCTAGTTGATTGTTTTCTATGCGGGGGTGAAGGCGGATTAGTAGGAAAATTCCTGCGACGACTATAGTACTTGAATGGAGTAGGGCGGATACTGGTGTAGGGCCCTCCATGGCGACCGGGAGTCATGGGTGGAGGCCAAATTGGGCTGATTTTCCTGTTGCCGCTAGGGCAAGTCCTATTAGGGGAATTGTTATATCAAAGTTTTTTGACAGGGCAAAGATTTGTTGAATTTCTCAGGAATTAAGGTTTATTGCTAGTCAGGCTATAGTTATAATTAGTCCAATGTCTCCTACTCGGTTGTAAATAACAGCTTGGAGAGCCGCGGTGTTGGCGTCTGCTCGTCCATGTCATCATCCGATGAGTAGGAATGATATGATGCCTACGCCTTCTCAGCCGATAAATAGTTGGAATATGTTGTTGGCTGTAACTAGGATAATTATGGCTACTAGGAATGTGAGTAAGTATTTGAAGAATCGGTCAATGTTGGGGTCGGAGTGTATATATCATAGTGCGAATTCTAAAATTGATCAGGTGACGTATAGGGCGATTGGGACGAAGATTAGGGAGTAGTGGTCGAATTTGAAACTGATGTTTACGTCAAATGCTTGGGTGTTTATTCATTGTCAGTTCGTAATAATGCCTTCTGTTTTTAGGTTCAGGAAAATTATAAGGGGCAGGAGGCTGACGAAGAATGCAGAGCTAACGGCAGTTTTGGTTATACCTGCTATGTTGGAGTCTTGCTGGTTAGGGTTTAATGTGGTGAGTAGGGGGTAAACTAAGATAAAAAAGATTAGAAGGAGTGATGAGTGTATAATTAGTGTCATTTTAGCTTCCACTTGGATTTGCACCAAGAGTTTTTGGTTCCTAAGACCAACGGATGAACTGTTATCCTTTGAAAGCGCAAGGAAGCCACGGATTTTAACCATGGAATGTAAGGATTAGCAGTGCTTACTATTTTCTGTTCTTCCTTGGTGAGTAAGGGGACTTTAACCCCTGTTTTTAGAATCACAATCTAATGTTTTAGTTAAACTATACTTACAATAGCATCATCCTCACATGAGTTCCGGTTTTGTTACTAAGAGGATAACAGGGATTAGGTGTAGAGTTATTAGTAGGTGTTCTCGGGTGTGGAATGGTTGAAGGCCTATAATATGGTTTGGTGTTGGGCCCCGTTGTGACATGAGGAACATGTATAGGGAGTAGCCAGCTGTGATTAGTGTTCCCAGGCCAGTGAGTAAAATTGTTCAGGGGGATCAATTGAATAATGTTGTGATGATTATAAGTTCTCCTATTAGGTTGGGTAGAGGCGGGAGTGCTAAGTTAGCTAGATTTGCGATAAACCATCATACTGCAGTTAGTGGGAAAATTACTTGTAGACCTCGGGCGAGAATTATTGTTCGGCTATGGGTTCGTTCATAGGCTGTGTTGGCTAAGCAGAAAAGTGCCGAGGATACTAGTCCGTGAGCAATTATTAGGATGATTGCTCCTGAGAATCCTCATGGGGTTTGAATTAGGATTCCTCCTGCTACTAATCCTATGTGGCTAACGGATGAGTAAGCGATTAGTGACTTTAGGTCTGTTTGTCGGAGGCAAATTGATCCGGTTATAATGATTCCTCAGAGGGCTAGGATAATAAATGGGTAGGCGAGTTCTTTTGATAGGGGGTCTAGTATTACTATTATACGTATTATTCCGTATCCACCAAGTTTTAGTAATACTGCTGCTAGTACTATCGATCCTGCTACGGGGGCTTCTACGTGTGCTTTTGGTAATCACAGGTGGACACCATATAGTGGTATCTTGACTAGGAATGCGATTAGGCAGCCAGCTCATCAAAACATGTGACCTCAAGAGTTGAGTTGTAGGGGTTGTGAATATTGTAGTACAAGTATTGATAGTGTACCTGTGGATTGTTGAAGAAGGAGTAGGGCGACTAAAAGCGGAAGGGATCCTGCTAGAGTATAAAATAAGAAGTAGGTCCCGGCGTTAAGGCGTTCGGTTTGGTTCCCTCAGCGGGTAATAATAATGAGGGTTGGAATGAGTGTGGCTTCAAATATGATGTAGAATATAATGATTTCTGTGGCACCGAATGCTATGATCAGAAAGGTTTGTAGTAAGGCAAGGAGTGTGATGTATAGCCGTTCCCGGCTAATTGGTTCGGGATTAATATGGTTTTGGCTGGCTAGGATTATAAGTGGGAGTAGTCAGCATGTTAGGACTAATAGGGGGGTTAATAGTGGGCCTTTGGCTAGGTATATGTTGGAGGAAGTTCACCCAGTTTCGGATGTTCATTTCAGTCATGTTAGGCTGATGGAGGCAATTAAGAGGCTGTGTGCAGTTGTAGTTGTCCACAGTCATTTAGGGGAGGTTAATCAAATTGTTGGAAATAATATGATTGTAGGGATTAGTACTTTTAGCATTGTAGGAGATTAAGGTTTTGTAGCCGGTCGGTTCCGTGAGTGCGAGCGGTAGCAACTAAAAGTGCTAAGCCGGTGCTAGCTTCACAAGCAGAAAAGGCCAGTAGTAGTATAGGGGCTGTTGAGAATCCTGTGGATTCAAATTGTAATGCTCATAGGGCTAGTGCAATGAATAGGGACAGTATTATTCCTTCTAAGCATAGTAGCGCGGAGAGTAGGTGGGTTCGGTGGAATGCTAGTCCCATTAGACCTAAAATGAATGCTGAGCTAAAGCTGAAATGTACGGGTGTCATAAGGGGGTCATGGAATTAAACCATGATTTTCTGAGCCGAAATCAGAGGTCTTGTTTTGGACTAACTCCCTATTCTGCTCATTCTAGGCCGCCTTGTGTTCATTCATAAATTAGTCCTAGAGTTAATAAAATTAGAACTGTTGTGGCCCAGAAGAATGTTCCGGTGGGGTTGTGGAGTTGGTCTCCTCAGGGCAGTGGGAGGAGGAGGGCAATTTCTAGATCGAAGAGTAGGAATAGGATTGCTACTAGGAAGAAGCGTAGGGAAAATGGTAGTCGGGCAGATCCTAGTGGATCAAACCCGCATTCGTATGGTGATAGTTTTTCTGCGTCTGGATTTATTTGTGGTAGTCAAAAGGATACGGTTGCTAGAATTAGGGATAGGGCCACGGTAATGGTTAGAATAGTTATAATTAGATTCATTATCTTTCCTTGGGGTTTAACCAAGACTGTGTGATTGGAAGTCACTTGTACTAACTTTGATACTAGAAAGATTATGAGCCTCATCAATAGATGGATACGTAGAGGAACAGTCATACTACGTCGACAAAATGTCAGTATCAGGCAGCGGCTTCAAAGCCAAAATGGTGTTCAGATGTAAAGTGGTATTGGATTTGGCGAAGAAGGCATACTGCTAGGAAGGTTGATCCAATAATAACATGGAGACCATGGAATCCTGTGGCTACGAAGAATGTTGAACCGTAAACCCCATCTGCAATTGTGAAGGGTGCTTCATAGTATTCCATGGCTTGGAGGGCGGTGAAGTAGAGTCCTAGTAAAATGGTTAATGCTAAGGATTGAATAGCTTGTTTTCGTTCTCCTTCTATGATGCTGTGATGAGCTCATGTTACTGTGACTCCTGATGCTAGTAGAACGGCTGTATTAAGGAGTGGTACTTCGAAGGGATCTAGTGGTGTAATTCCTGTGGGAGGTCAGCATCCTCCTAATTCTGGTGTTGGTGCTAGGCTTGAGTGGTAGAAGGCTCAGAAAAATCCTAGGAAGAAGAATACTTCAGAGGTGATAAATAGGATTATTCCATATCGTAGCCCTTTTTGTACAGGCGGTGTGTGGTGGCCTTGGAAGGTCCCTTCTCGGATAATGTCACGTCATCATTGATATATGGTAAGAAGTAGGAGAATTAGTCCTAGAGTTATTAATGTTGTTGAGTGGAAGTGGAATCAGATTGCTAAGCCGGATGTTATTAGAAGGGCAGCGATAGCTCCGGTTAGTGGTCATGGGCTTGGATCAACTATATGATAGGCATGTGCTTGGTGGGCCATTAAACGTTTTCTTGTAGATATAGGCTTAGAAGAAGTACAAATACATAAGCTTGGATTATTGCGACTGCAACTTCTAGTAATGTGAGGAGGAAGAGTACGGCAGCGGTTAGGATTGCTACTGTTGGTATTATTGGTAGGAGAACAAATACAGCTGTGGCGATGAGTTGGATTAACAGGTGACCTGCGGTTAGATTGGCTGTTAGTCGGACTCCCAGGGCTAGTGGGCGGATAAGTAAGCTAATTGTTTCGATGATAATTAGTACGGGGATCAGTGGAATGGGTGTTCCTTCTGGTAGTAGGTGTCCTAGGGCAATTGTTGGTTGATTTCGTATCCCAATAATTACAGTAGCGAGTCATAGAGGCACGGCAAATCCCATATTGAGTGATAGTTGTGTTGTGGGTGTGAAGGTATACGGTAGTAAGCCAAGCATATTAATTGTAATTAGGAAAATTATTAATGAGGCTAGTAGTAGTGCTCATTTATGTCCTCCTACATTTAGTGGTAGTATTAGTTGGTTAGTAAATCGGTTGATAAATCATCCTTGGATCGTGATGAGCCGGTTATTAATTCATCGAGCTGGTGGGGTTGGGTAAAGTACTCAGGGTAGTGCGATTGCGACAGCGATATTAGGAATTCCTAGATATGATGGGCTTGCAAATTGGTCGAAAAAGCTTACTATCATGGTCAGTCTCAGGATTCAGTTTTGTGTTTTTCAGCACTTACTGGGGTTGGTTCATTTGGTGAAATATGGCTTAAGATTTTAGTTGGAATAATAGTTAAGAAAATTAGTCAAGAAAATACTAAAATTGCGAATCAAGGGCCGGGGTTTAATTGTGGCATTTCACTAGAGGTGGTCGGGAATCACCAATCTTTGGCTTAAAAGGCCAACGCTTTGTCCAATATTTAGCTTCCTAGCGAGGCGTCTTCTAGTATTAATGAGGATCAGTTTTCGAAGTGTTCGAGAGGTACTGCTTCAACTACAATTGGTATAAAGCTGTGATTAGCTCCACAAATTTCAGAGCATTGTCCGTAAAAGACCCCTGGGCGTGAGGCAATAAAGGCGGCTTGATTTAGTCGTCCTGGGACTGCGTCCATTTTTACGCCAAGGGATGGAACAGCTCAAGAATGTAGCACGTCTTCAGCAGATACTAGGACACGGACTGGGGATTCTATTGGAACAACTATTCGGTGGTCTGTTTCCAGAAGTCGGAATTGTCCGGGGGCAAGGTCTTGGGTTGGTACTATATAGGAGTCGAATCCTAGATTTTCATAGTCTGTATACTCGTAACTTCAGTATCATTGGTGTCCTATTGCTTTAATTGTCAGGTGAGGGTCGTTAATTTCGTCTATAAGGTACAGGATGCGTAGGGAGGGCAGGGCGATTAGTACTAAAATGACGGCTGGTAGAATGGTTCATACGATTTCGATTTCTTGGGAGTCTAGAATATATTTATTAGTAAGTTTAGTTGATACCATTGCAGTAATAATATATAAAACTAAAGTGCTAATTAGGAGCACAATTATTAATGCGTGGTCGTGGAAGTGAAGAAGTTCCTCTATAACGGGTATGGCCGCGTCCTTGAAACCTAGTTGCGTTGGGTGTGCCATTAAGTCTTGGGGTTAAGACATGCAGGGATTTAACCTACGATTTCACCTTGACAAGGTGATGTAATTTACGTTTTACTAATGTCTTTAGAAGGAAGTGACAGAGTGGTTATGTGGCTGGCTTGAAACCAGCATATGGGGGTTCAATTCCTCCCTTTCTCGTTAATTTGATTGAATTTGAACGAATGCTGGTTCCTCGTATGTGTGATAAGGAGGAGGGCAGCCGTGAAGTCATTCTACATTTGTTGCTGTTAGTTCTACAGATAGTACTTCTCGTTTAGCGGCGAAGGCTTCTCATAGGATAAATAGGAATATGATTACTGCTACTAGGGAAATTAGCGATCCAATGGATGATACTGTATTTCACAGGGCGTAGGCATCTGGATAGTCGGAGTATCGCCGTGGCATAGCGCTAAGGCCTAGGAAGTGTTGTGGGAAGAACGTGAGGTTAACTCCAATAAACATAACTCCAAAGTGGATTTTTGTTCAGGTGCTGTGGAGAGTATATCCAGTTAATAGGGGGAATCAATGCACAAAGGCTGCCATAATAGCGAATACAGCACCCATTGATAGTACATAGTGGAAGTGTGCTACTACGTAGTAAGTGTCGTGAAGGACAATATCAAGTGATGAATTGGATAGGACGATCCCTGTGAGTCCCCCTACTGTGAATAGGAAAATAAACCCTAGAGCCCATAGTATTGGTGTTTCTCATTTAATGGATCCTCCGTGGAGTGTGGCTAATCAGCTAAATACTTTTACACCTGTTGGAATTGCGATAATTATTGTTGCGGATGTAAAATATGCTCGAGTGTCTACGTCTATTCCAACAGTGAACATGTGGTGAGCTCACACAATAAACCCTAGTAGACCGATCGCCATCATGGCTCAGACCATTCCTATGTAACCGAACGGTTCTTTTTTGCCTGAATAATAGGCTACAACATGGGAGATGATACCGAATCCTGGGAGGATGAGAATATAAACTTCTGGGTGGCCGAAGAATCAGAATAAGTGTTGATAAAGGATTGGGTCTCCTCCTCCTGCCGGGTCAAAGAATGTGGTATTAAGGTTTCGGTCTGTTAGGAGCATTGTAATTCCTGCGGCTAAAACAGGTAATGATAGAAGGAGCAATACGGCGGTTACAAGCACGGATCAGACGAACAGGGGTGTTTGGTATTGGGAGATGGCTGGGGGTTTCATGTTGATGGTTGTAGTAATAAAGTTGATTGCCCCTAGAATTGATGAAACACCTGCTAGGTGAAGTGAGAAAATTGTTAGGTCTACTGATGCTCCTGCGTGGGCTAAGTTCCCTGCAAGAGGTGGGTATACGCTTCATCCTGTTCCAGCTCCAGCTTCAACACCAGAAGAAGCTAGGAGTAGAAGGAATGATGGGGGTAGTAGTCAGAAGCTTATGTTATTTATTCGTGGGAATGCTATGTCTGGGGCTCCGATTATTAGTGGTACAAGTCAGTTTCCAAATCCTCCAATAAGGATAGGCATTACTATAAAGAAAATTATTACAAAGGCGTGGGCAGTCACGATAACGTTATAAATTTGGTCATCACTGAGAAGCGACCCGGGTTGGCTAAGTTCGGCCCGAATGAGGAGGCTTAAGGCGGTTCCTACTATTCCGGCTCAGGCACCAAATACAAGATAAAGGGTGCCAATGTCTTTGTGGTTGGTAGAGAAGAATCAGCGCGTGATTGCCACAGGTAGGGTAGCCGAGTGCTTAGGCGGTGGGTTGTAGCCCGAAGACAGAGGTTTGAGTCCTCTTCCTATCAGCTCCGTGGTGAAGAACACATTGGATTGCAAATCCGAAGACGCAGATTAATACTCTGCCGGGGCTTTTCCCGCCTTACTGAGTTAAACGGCGGGAAAAGTAGATGGATGCTCGCTGGCTTGGGCGTTTAGCTGTTAACTAAGAGTTTGTAGGATCGAGGCCCTCCCCATCCTAGTAAAGCCCTTAGTTTAATAAAACTATCTGATTTGCAATCAGGAAATGCCAAGTTAATTTCTTGTAGGTCTTAATCAGGGACTAGAAGATTTTCCACTTCTACTTAGAGCTTTGAAGGCTTTTGGTCTTATATTATCCTAAGTCCCTAGGTGGTTAGTATTATAATGGTTGGGGTTACTGGTAATAATCCTAGGGCAGTTGTGGTAAATAGGGCTAAAGGTAGGAGGGTTTGGGTGGTTTGGATTCGTCAGGGAGTGGTTGAGTTGGTTGTGTTGGGGGAGATGGTTAGTGTTATTGCGTAACATAGGCGTAGATAGAAGTATAGGCTAATTAGGGCGGCGAGGGCCATGATTGTTGCGGTGATTGGGAGGTCTTGTTTTGTTAATTCTTGTAGGATTAGTCATTTTGGCATGAATCCTGTTAGTGGGGGGAGGCCTCCTAGTGATAGTAGTGCTAGGGCAGTGGTTGATGCTAGGGTTGGGTTTTTTGATCAGGTTGTTGCGAGTGTATTAATTTTAGTGGTGAATGATGTTTTGAGGGTGAGGAATGCTGCGGATGTTATAATGATATATGTTCCTAGTGCAATTAGTGTAAGTTGTGGGGCATATTGGATAACAATAATTATTCATCCTATATGTGCGATTGAGGAGTAGGCTAGAATTTTTCGTAGTTGGGTTTGGTTTAGTCCTCCTCATCCGCCCACTAGTGTGGATGTAATTCCTAGTAGGGTTAGTAGTATTGGGTCGATGGTTTGGGCTGTTTGAATAATTAGTGCGAATGGGGCAAGTTTTTGTCAGGTGGATAGGATTAAGCCTGTTGTAAGGTCTAGTCCTTGTAGGACTTCTGGTATTCAGAAGTGTATTGGCGCTAGTCCGATTTTTAGGGCTAAAGCGGTTACGAATATTGTGCTGGCGATTGGATTAGATAGGTCGTTAATGCTTCATTCTCCTGTTATTCAGGCGTTTGTTGTGCTTGCGAATAGGATTATTGCCGCTGCTGTGGCTTGGGTTAGGAAGTATTTTGTAGTTGCTTCTACTGCACGTGGGTGGTGGTGTTGCGCTATTAATGGGGTAATTGCTAGGGTGTTGATTTCTAACCCTATTCAGGCTAGTAGTCAGTGGGAGCTGGCAAAGGTTAGGGTGGTTCCTAGTCCTAGGCTGGATAGTAGGATTGCAAGTACGTATGGGTTCATTGGCGGAGGAGGGACTTTAACCGTCATGTTCGGGGTATGGGCCCGAAAGCTTGATTAGCTGACCCCGCCTGTAGAAAGTGGTGTAAAGGAAGCACCAAGAGTTTTGATCTCTTGAGTATGGGTTCAATTCCCTTCTTTCTAGGAACTGAGGGGATTTTAACCCCTGTAATTCACTCTATCAAAGTGGTCCTTAGGTGCTCAGGCAAGTTCCTTAATTATAGTTGTGGAGGGAGCCCTGCTAGTGCAATTGGTAGGGCAGTGTGTCATAGTACAAAGGCGAGTGTGAGGGGAAGGAAGTTTTTTCATACTAAGTGTATTAGTTGGTCGTATCGGAATCGTGGGTACGAGGCTCGTACTCATAGGAATATAATAGAGAGTAGTGCGGCTTTAGTTATGAGATTAATTGTCGTAAGTTCTGGTACGCTTGGAATATGTGAGGCTCCTAAAAATAGGACGGCTGAGAGGGTATTTATTAGAAGGATGTTGGCGTATTCGGCTAGGAAGAAGAGTGCAAAGGGTCCGCCTGCATATTCTACGTTGAAGCCGGATACTAGTTCTGATTCTCCTTCTGTTAAGTCGAATGGTGCTCGGTTTGTTTCGGCTAATGTTGAGTGATTTCATATTGCGGCTGGGTCAGGCGGGTCGAGTAATCAGATGCTTTCTTGGGTGGTGTTGAATGTTTGTAGTGTGTAGCCTCCTGAAAAGATAATTACTGAAAGGAGGATTAATCCTAGGCTTACTTCGTATGAAATTGTTTGGGCTACGGCCCGCAGGGCCCCAATTAGTGCGTATTTTGAATTTGATGCTCATCCTGATCCTAGGATTGAGTATACTGCGAGGCTAGATAAGGCTAGAATGAATAGGATTCCTAGGTTGAGGTCAGTTACAGGGTGGGGTATAGGTATTGGTGCTCATAGGGTTATGGCTAGGGTTAGTGCAAGCATGGGGGTGGCTAGGAATAGGAATGGGGATGATGTGGAGGGGCGGACTGGTTCTTTGATAAAGAGCTTGACTCCATCGGCGATGGGTTGTAGTAATCCGTAGGGTCCTACTACATTGGGGCCTTTTCGTAGTTGCATGTAGCCTAGTACTTTTCGTTCAATTAGTGTTAGGAAGGCTACTGCCAAGAGAACGGGCACGATGTAGGCCAAGGGGTTGATTAGGTGAGTTATTAAGATGTTTAGCATGAACTGGGGAGAGGATTTGAACCTCTGGCTAAAAGGGCTTAGGCCTTTCGCAATTTACCATGCTCTGCCACCCCAGTATGTCCTTATTTTGGCTAGCTGGGATTTTGGCTCTCCCTTTGCTTTATTTATTTGTTTTCATAAATTAGGGGTGGGGCGTGCTTGAAGTATGGGCCCCTCTTTTCCGATCCTTTCGTACTAGGAAAAGTAGCGTTACAGATAGAAACTGACCTGGATTGCTCCGGTCTGAACTCAGATCACGTAGGACTTTAATCGTTGAACAAACGAACCCTTAATAGCGGCTGCACCATTAGGATGTCCTGATCCAACATCGAGGTCGTAAACCCTCTCGTCGATATGGACTCTGGGAGAGGATTGCGCTGTTATCCCTAGGGTAACTTGGTTCGTTGATCGGCTTTGGGTAGCCGGATCAAGTTTGGTCAGATGTTCTGTGGCTTAGAGATGTCTCTCTTGGTTTTAGGAGGTTTTCCCAGTCCACTTGGAGGCTTTGTTTTCCTCCGTGGTCGCCCCAACCGAAGGTAAAATCCCATGTTCCACAAGGTTTTTGCTTTTTATTGAGTTGCTTGACGTGGTTGAGTTTTGTACCTTAAGCTCCAAAGGGTCTTCTCGTCTTGTATTTTTATGTCCGCTTCTGCACGGGCAGATCAATTTCACTGACTGGAAAGGGGAGACAGTTAAGCCCTCGTTTAGCCATTCATACAGGTCTGCTAATTAAAAGACAAGTGATTGCGCTACCTAAGCACGGTCAAAATACCGCGGCCGGCGAACTTGTAGTCACTGGGCAGGCTGGACCTCCCATACTTGGTTCGTTGCAGGAGGCGATGTTTTTGGTAAACAGGCGAGGCTTGTGTTTGCCGAGTTCCTTCCTTTTCTTTTAGTCTTTCCTTTAGGGCACTCCAGTGTGGGGGTAACGATAGCTTAGTTGTGGATTTTTCTTGGGTTTTTTTGTAATTCACATTGCTCTCTTTGATTGAGTTCGTTAGTTGCCAATGGTTGGTCCGGTTTGGCTTACACTTGTTCTTGGAAGAAGGGCGGGCCTTCTTGTTACTCATTTTAGCATAATCTCTTCCATGGGGGCATGGGTTGGCCTAATAGTATTTAGGGGAGTAAGATTTTTTATCGGGATAATAAACTTTTTTCTGTCTGAGCTTTAACGCTTTCTGTTTAGATGGCTGCTTTTAGGCCCACTAGAACAGTATGTTTTATGTATTATGATCTTTATCCTCCTGGAAAGGTTGTGTCCTTTGTTAAAGGGGCTGTACCCCCCTTTAACTAACTCTCGTGTATTTCTCTTGGTGTCTTATTTATATATCTGTTTGATTTGAGGTGTACGAGGCTGAACTTCTATTCGTTTCTTAGGCAACCAGCTATCACCAGGTTCGGTAGGTCTGTCACTTCTACCCGGAGCTCTTCCCACTCTTTTGCCACAGAGACGGGTTGGCCCTTAATAGGCTGTCTCGGGGTAGCTCACCTGGTTTCGGGGTTTCAAACTAAAGGTCTCTTTGCTTGGGTTTGCTGGCTAAATCATGATGCAAAAGGTACAAGGTTTAATCTTTGCTTTTTTGCGCTTATATGGGTTATTTCATTTCTCTTTCAGCTTTCCCTTGCGGTACTGTTTCTATTGCTTTGGTTGAACCTTTTCTGTCTCCCATACTTAGGTAAAAGAATGGTTTAGTTTTTGGTGTTTTGTCCATTTTATTTTATTTATATTGTTTGGTTAGTTTTGGTGGGTAAGCTAGCTGTTTGGCTCAGGGCGATCCAATTTGCATGGATGTCTTCTCGGTGTAAGTGAGATGCTTGACTAACTCAGCCACACCCTGGGTTTAATCCAAGTGCACCTTCCGGTACACTTACCGTGTTACGACTTGCCTCCCCTTGTCAGTGCTGTTTTATTAAGTATTTTGGGCGCGTTTTGACAGGGGAGAGTGACGGGCGGTGTGTACGCGTCTCAAAGCCGGGTTCAAAAGGACACTCTATTTCCTTTTTACTACTAAATCCCTCCTTCAAGTACTGTTTCATGGTGCATGTTCGTAATATTCTGTGACAGAAAATGTAGCCCATTTCTTTCCACTTCATGCGCTACACCTCGACCTGACGTTCTGGGTTATACCCATTTTGCTTACTTTTATTACCTTCACAGGGTAAGCTGACGACGGCGGTATATAGGCTGGGATGGCTAGAAGTGGTGAGGTTTAACGGGGGTTATCGGTTCTAGAACAGGCTCCTCTAGGGGGATCTGAGACACCGTCAGGTCCTTTGGGTTTTAAGCTAATGCTCGTAGTACCCTGGCGGACATCTAATTGTAGTTTGATGTCTAAGTTTACGGCTGAGCATAGTGGGGTATCTAATCCCAGTTTGTTTCTCAGCTTTCGTGGGGTCAGGTGGGGTTGTTAAAGCTACTTTCGTGTTGGGGCTTCGGACACCTAGGAGCGTATGACGGCCAAAGGGCCATTTGGCTTTATTTTTGTCTATCCTTAACCACCCTTTACGCCGTTGCATTATCAACTAGGGCCTCTCGTCTAACCGCGGTGGCTGGCACGAGTTTTACCGGCCCTTTTAACACTAACTGAGTCAAGTTTTCACTTATGGCTTAATGTTTATCACTGCTGAATTCCCTTGGGGGTGTGGCTAGGCCAGGCGTCTTGGGCTAAGTGTTTGTGCCTGATGCCCGCTCCTCGTCCCCGGGCGGGGGATTGAGGGCATACTCACTGGATTGCGGAGACTTGCATGTGTAAGTTGAGTTAGAGCTGATAATAAGGTCGGGACCACGCCTTTGTGCATGCGGAGTTTTTTAGGACTCATCTTAGCATCTTCAGTGCTATGCTTTGTATTAAGCTACGCTAGCTGGTTATTATGTTAGAATATTTAGTGTTGAGTTATTTTTTGTGAAAGCTTTATCTGGTTTTTATAGGTTAAATGTTGAGTTAAAAAAAATGTAAAAATTGATGCATATATATATATATATATATATATAATGCGGATAGCCAATCCATATTTCAACTTGTTGGCTTGGTACGTTCTTGGGTCCTCCTTGGTTTTGGGGTTTGACAAGGAAAACAGGATTTGTTGAGCGTAGGGGGGTAGGGGGGTTTGTCGCGCAAAAACCAAAGGGGGCACTATGGCAAGTATAGTTGAATAAGAGATGGATGTGTTATGCACCTGAACTAGAAGAATGTAATGCTTAACTTATGTCTTTCAATAATTAATATATATTGTCACATACAGGAGATATGTTCAACCTTGATTAACATTGATTGCACTCTGAGATGCCAGATGAAAGGAAACCAGAAAAGAGATACCCTATGCATATAAAAGAATGCCCGGCATGGTGGGTAACGAGACATATGTACTACACCATTAATCAGATGCCAGTATAATTATCCGAGGAGGGATTTTACAATTTATGGACCTGAAATAGGAACCAGATGCCAGTAATAGTTCATATTGTGCAACCCCCACAATTATTGCCCCTGATTCTATCATGCATGATATTCCTTTACACAGTAGGTTGGTGGTCTCTTACTACATTAATATGGTTTAATGGGATTATAGTTGGTTATTTCAAGGAAAATTTTGGGGTCAAGTTCTTGGGGAAAAATCTATTTCCCAGGTCAAAATAATTTATTTTTGAGTCTTAATTTTATGCTTTATGCTTATCTTAGTATTTAGTACTTGCTTTATGGTTTAAATAATGAGTTGGTGATAATACATAGATGTACTAGTACATCTATGTAATATCATGCATAATATGTACTATACCATATAGGGTGGGTTGACCCTC